ATCTTGTTTGGGCTACAGGATTTATGTTCTTAATTTCCTGGCGTGGTTATTGGCAGGAATTGATTGAAACTTTAGCATGGGCTCACGAACGCACACCTTTGGCAAATTTGATTCGATGGAAAGATAAACCAGTAGCTCTTTCAATCGTGCAAGCAAGATTGGTTGGATTAGCTCACTTTTCTGTAGGTTATATATTCACTTATGCGGCTTTCTTGATTGCCTCCACATCGGGCAAATTCGGTTAATTATTTATGTATTCTATCCGCAATCATATATTTTTTTTAATAAAAAAAATATAGGTATGCACTCTTATATTTATTTCTACATCTAGGATCCGATTTGTATCATTATCATTGATAATAAGAGGAACTGAAGCATTATGGCAAAGAAAAGTTTGATTTATAGGGAGAAGAAGAGGCAAAAATTGGAAAAAAAATATCATTTGATTCGTCGATCCTCAAAAAAGGAAATAAGTAAGATTCCGTCGCTAAGTGAAAAATGGAAAATTCATGGAAAATTACAATCCCCACCGCGTAATAGTGCACCTACACGTCTTCATCGACGTTGCTTTTCGACCGGAAGACCGAGAGCTAACTATCGAGACTTTGGACTATCTGGACACATCCTTCGGGAAATGGTTCATGCATGTTTGTTGCCAGGGGCAACAAGATCAAGCTGGTAAGGATTTAAGTATCCCTTAATTTTTCTATTTTTTTCTATGATCGATGAGGCCCCTTTACCATTCTGTCTAAATAGGCTATTCTATTTGTACAGATATGGAATAGGGGCTCATTCAATTCTTCTTTGTTTATTAGAGTTTAGTCCAAGTTTTTTTGTTTCATCGCGGGGTAGAGCAGTTTGGTAGCTCGCAAGGCTCATAACCTTGAGGTCACGGGTTCAAATCCTGTCTCCGCAACATTTTTTTTTCAAGAAATGTAAGTTTGATTCTATTAACTAGTCATTAATTAATACGTGTCTTTTGGGACGCGAGGCAAAATTTACTATATTTCCCGGTGAACTATACCGAATCTTTTATCTTTTTGAATCCATTTATATTTGGGCGGATAGCGGGAATCGAACCCGCGTCTTCTCCTTGGCAAGGAGAAATTTTACCATTCGACTATATCCGCATTTTTTTGCCTTCTTGATAAGAAATTTATGGATAATATTTGTTCAAAGCTAAACGAAATACACTCTTTGGTTTGGGGTCATTTCATAAAATTCTACTACCAAATCAATTCAATTAACAATTCTATTAATATATATAAATATATATATATTATATATTATATTTATTCTATATATATATTATATTGAATATTGAATTCCATATTCAAGAATATATGATTCTTCTATTTCCATAAAATATTATATTCTATATTGATGTCAGATATCAATTTTTTATTAGTTTTTTTATTTAGTTATTTATTACTATTTCATATTTAGTAACTATTTATTAATCTTTTATTCATATTTCATTCAAGTTCCAGAAGTTCGACCCCCCCCTCTAATTTTTTTCTTTATTTGCATTTTATGGACTTATATTGAATTTGAATGTCTAATTCATGGAATGGGAGGGGTCATCTCATTTTTGGATCTGCAACGAATGAATTCAAGAGATAAGAGAATTAAGGATACCCACCAAGAAGACTAATCCAATCCATAAAGATGTACCAGAAAATACAACATTTTTGTTACTCGACCAACCATCAGGAGACGCAAATACAACGGGTACACTAATCAGTAAGATTGATGAAGTAATAATTAATGCAAAAACAGCCAATTGGAAAGCAATAGTCATGTTTTTAATCCTCCAAGCTATTAACAAAAGAATATACACCATTTAATCCTCTTACCCACTAAAAAATATTAATAAATAAAGGGATTTTATCATGAATCCGTTGATTCGAGATGACTTAGTTCCAATTTCTTTTTACCACTTTTCGGACATGAAGTTAAAGGTTCTTTTTGACTTCACAAATGGGTATACTGGATCGCGTATCTCATTTATTTATATAGCCAGGTTGATAGACCTATAAAGAAAGTCACACCCTATATCTTTCTCTACATAGTGATCGTATTAACTCATAGGGCTATGTTCTATTTGGCGAAAAAAAAATAAAATAGAAATTATCTTTCGGAGAGATGGCCGAGTGGTTGATGGCTCCGGTCTTGAAAACCGGTATAGTTCATAAAAATAACTATCGAGGGTTCGAATCCCTCTCTCTCCTTTTGTTGGATGAATATATTTTTATCTTTATTGGCTTTTTTTACTTCTTAGCATGATAAATAAAGGAGAATGGCTCGGCTGGATAGTATAGCCGAGCCAGAAAAAATTGGATTGAATTGAAAGAAACAAAGAAGACTTTTTACTATGAACCGATTTTTGCTTTTCTGTTTTACCTACTCCTTTAGTTAAGAGGAGTCATGGAAAGAACAGGTTCAAAATCACGATCAATTCCTTTTTCAAATCCCGCTGCCGCTGCCCGAGCCCTTCCCG